GATGCACTTGGAGCTTATCGGCAGAGACGAATCAATTTAGCTAGTCCTTTGTGGCTTCGGTGGCGACTAGATCAACGCGTGATTGCATCAAGAGAAGTTCCTATCGAAGTTCAATGTGAATCTTTTGGTACCTATCATGAGATTTATGGTCACTATCTAATAGTAAGAAATGTCAACAAGGAAATCTTTTGTATAGACATTCGAACCACTGTTGGTCATATTTCTTTTTATCGAGAGATAGAAGAAGCCGTACAAGGGTTTTGCCGGGCTTGCTCATATAGTACCTAAGCTAAAAAATTCTATGATACCCGCGATAATTCGATTCGGGTCTCCCCGTCTCAACTAGTATTCTAATTCGTGAATTTCTCCGCTAATCAAGATCGAGGAAAGGCAGTCTTCGAATCACTGACTCAAATCCATTGTCGAATCCTACTCAACTGAATAGCGAGGTACTTATGGCAGAACGGGCCGATCTAGTCTTTCACAATAAAGCGATAGATGGAACTGCCATGAAACGACTTATTCGCAGATTAATAGATCACTTTGGAATGGCATATACATCACATGTCCTGGATCAAGTAAAGACTCTGGGTTTCCAGCAAGCCACTACTACATCCATTTCATTAGGAATTGATGATCTTTTAACAATACCTTCCAAGGGGTGGCTAGTACAAGATGCGGAACAACAAAGTTTAATTTTGGAAAAACACCATCATTATGGGAATGTACACGCGGTAGAAAAATTACGTCAATCCATTGAGATCTGGTATGCTACAAGTGAATATTTACGACAACAAATGAATCCTAATTTTAGGATGACTGATCCTTCTAACCCAGTCCATATAATGTCTTTTTCGGGAGCTAGAGGAAATGCATCTCAGGTCCATCAATTAGTAGGTATGAGAGGATTAATGTCGGATCCTCAAGGACAAATGATTGATTTACCCATTCAAAGCAATTTACGCGAAGGACTCTCTTTAACGGAATATATTATTTCCTGCTACGGAGCTCGCAAAGGAGTTGTGGATACTGCTGTACGAACATCAGATGCTGGATACCTCACGCGCAGACTTGTTGAAGTAGTTCAACACATTGTTGTACGTAGAACAGATTGTGGCACCATCCGAGGTATTTCTGTGAGTCTTCAAAATGGGATGATAACAGAAAGAATTTTTATCCAAACATTAATTGGTCGTGTATTAGCGGACAATATATATATGGGTTCACGATGCGTTGCCATTCGAAATCAAGATATTGGGATTGGACTTGTTAATCGATTCATAACCTTTAGAGCAAAATCAATATCTATTAGAACTCCCTTTACTTGCAGGAGTACATCTTGGATCTGTCGATTATGTTATGGCCGTAGTCCCACTCATGGCGACCTGGTCGAATTGGGAGAAGCGGTAGGTATTGTTGCGGGTCAATCTATTGGGGAACCCGGGACTCAACTAACATTAAGAACTTTTCATACCGGTGGAGTATTTACAGGCGGTACGGCGGAACATGTACGAGCTCCTGATAATGGAAAAATCAAATTCAATGAACATTTGGTTCATCCCACACGTACACGTCACGGCTATCCAGCTTTTCTATGTTATATAGACCTATATGTAACTATTGAGGGTCAAGATATTCTACATAATGTGAATATTCCACCAAAAAGTTTGATTTTAGTTAAAAATGATCAATATGTAGAATCAGAACAAGTCATTGCCGAGATTCGCGCCGAAGCATCCATCTTGAATTTTAAAGAGAGGGTCCGAAAACATATTTATTCTGACTCAGAGGGAGAAATGCACTGGAGTACCGCTGTGTACCATGCACCCGAATATACATATGGTAATGTTCATCTCTTACCAAAAACAAGCCATTTGTGGATATTATCAGGAGTTCCGCACAGATCCAGTATAGTCCCTTTTTCGCTCCACAAGGATCAAGATCAAATAAATATTCATTCTCTTTCTGTCGAACGAAAATATATTTCTAACCTTTCAGTGACTGATGATCAAGCGAGACATAAATTGTTTAGGTCGGATCCTTCTGGTAAAAAGGAGGGGGGGGTTCTTGATTATTCAGTACCTGATCGAATCATATGTAAGGGTCATTGTAATTTTATATACCCCGCTATTCTTGACGAGAATTCTGATTTATTGGCAAAGAGACGAAGAAATAGATTCATCATTCCATTACAATCGAATCAAGAACAAGAAAAAGAACTAATACCCCGTTCAGGTATCTCGATTGAAATACCCATAAATGGTCTTTTCCGTATAAATAGTATTCTTGCTTATTTCGACGATCCTCGATATAGAAGAAAGAGTTCGGGAATTACTAAATATGGGACTATAGAGGCGGATTCTATCGTCAAAAAAGAGGATTTGATTGAGTATCGAAGAACAAAAGAATTTCGGCCAAAATACAAAATGAAAATAGATCGATTTTTTTTCATTCCCGAGGAAGTGCATATCTTACCCGGAGCTTCTTCCATAATGGTACG